AATAAGTTGCCTGATAAAAGGATTATTTTGATAGAATAAATTATATGATATAATCATACTTATTATTATTATATTTAATAGAATTAAACTATTTCTAAAAATATCAAAAATTTTTGTGCCTCATACACTAAAATATAATAAATAATTAAAAGATAAGCTAAATATAAGCTACTGGGTTCATACCCCATTTATAAAGATAATTCTTTTCTTTTAAATATTATTTAATCCTTCAAAAACTTTATTTATAACTACACTAATTATTGGAATTATTATTACAATTTCTTCTAATTCTTGATTAAGAGTATGAATAGGTTTAGAAATTAATCTTTTGTCATTTATTCCCCTAATAACTGATGAAGATAATTTATATTCTAATGAAGCCTCTCTTAAATATTTTCTTACTCAAGCTATAGCTTCCTCTTTATTATTATTTTCTATTATTTTATTTCTAAATTATAATCTTTTAAATTTTAATTTATGAAATATTAATTTTTGAACAAAATTATCTTTAATTAATTTAACTCTTTTAATTAAAATAGGAAGAGCTCCTTTTCATTTTTGATTTCCTTCTGTTATAAATTGTCTATCATGATTTAATAATTGAATTTTAATAACAATTCAAAAAATTGCTCCTTTTATTTTAATTTTTTATTCATTTAATTTTTATATTAATATAATAAGTTTAATTTTATCTTTAATTTTTGGATCACTAGGAGGATTAAATCAAACATCTGTTCGTAAAATTATAGCATATTCTTCTATTAATCATTTAAGTTGAATATTATGTAGTATTTTTTTTTCAAAAAATTTATGACTTAATTATTTTTTTTTTTATTATTTTCTTACTTCTTCTATTGTTTTATTATTTAATTTATTTAATATTTTCTATATTAATCAATTTTTTTTATATTTTAATAATAACTTAACTATTAAATTTTCTATTTTTATTTTATTACTTTCCTTAGGAGGACTCCCTCCTTTTCTAGGATTTTTTCCGAAATGACTGGTAATTCAATATTTAATATTTAATAATTTTTATTTTATTTTATTATTAATAGTAATTTTTACTTTATTTACATTATATTTTTATTTACAAATAACTTATTCAGCTTTTATAATTAATTCCTGAAATTTTAAATGAAATATTAATAAAATTAAATTTAATTTTAATTGATTTTTTATATTTATATCCTTTACATCTATTTTTGGTTTAATATTTATCTTTTTTTACTTTTAATTAAGATTTTAAGTTAAATAAACTAATAACCTTCAAAGTTATCAATAAGATAATATTTTAAGTCTTAGTATAAAATACACCATTAAATTTGCAATTTAATATCATCATTGAATATAAAACCAATAAAATTTAATAATGATTAAAGAATAATTATATTCATAAATAGATTTACAATCTATTACCTAAAGTTCAGCCATTTAATCGCGACAATGATTATTTTCAACAAATCATAAAGATATTGGAACCCTATATTTTATTTTTGGTGCTTGAGCAGGTATAGTAGGAACTTCTTTAAGAATTCTAATTCGAGCAGAACTAGGTCATCCTGGAGCCTTAATTGGTGATGATCAAATTTATAATGTAATTGTTACAGCTCATGCTTTCGTTATAATTTTTTTTATAGTTATACCAATTATAATTGGAGGATTTGGTAATTGACTAATTCCTTTAATATTAGGAGCTCCAGATATAGCATTCCCTCGAATAAATAATATAAGATTTTGACTTCTTCCTCCCTCATTAACCCTTCTATTAACTAGAGGAATAGTCGAAACTGGAGCAGGAACAGGATGAACAGTATATCCCCCTCTTTCTAGTAATATTGCACATGGAGGAGCCTCAGTTGATTTAGCCATTTTTTCTTTACATCTTGCAGGGGTTTCATCCATTTTAGGAGCAGTAAATTTTATCACAACAGTTATTAATATACGAGCCACTGGAATTACTTTAGATCGAATACCTTTATTTACTTGATCAGTTGTTATTACTGCTGTCTTACTTTTATTATCTCTTCCTGTATTAGCAGGAGCTATCACAATATTACTAACAGATCGAAATTTAAATACTTCATTCTTTGACCCTGCAGGAGGGGGAGACCCAATTTTATATCAACACCTATTTTGATTTTTTGGACATCCTGAAGTATATATTTTAATTTTACCAGGATTTGGTATAATTTCTCATATTATTAGTAACGAAAGAGGAAAAAAGGAAACCTTTGGAACTCTAGGAATAATTTATGCTATATTAGCTATTGGTCTTTTAGGATTTATTGTATGAGCTCATCACATATTTACTGTAGGTATAGATGTAGATACTCGAGCATACTTTACTTCTGCTACAATAATTATTGCTGTTCCTACAGGAATTAAAATTTTTAGTTGATTAGCTACTATTCATGGATATCAAATAACTTATTCTCCTGCCTTATTATGAGCTTTAGGATTTATTTTTTTATTCACAGTTGGTGGATTAACTGGTGTTATCTTAGCCAACTCTTCTCTTGATATTATCCTACATGATACTTACTATGTTGTAGCCCATTTTCACTATGTATTATCTATAGGAGCTGTTTTTGCTATTATAGGTGGATTTGTTCACTGATACCCTTTATTTACTGGATTAAACTTAAACTCTTACTTACTAAAAATTCAATTTTCTATTATATTTTTAGGTGTAAATTTAACTTTTTTTCCTCAACATTTTTTAGGTTTAGCAGGAATACCTCGACGATACTCTGATTATCCAGATGCTTATACTTCATGAAATGTTATTTCTACTATTGGGTCTTCTATTTCATTAGTTGGAATTTTATTTTTTATTTATATCATTTGAAATAGTATAGTATCCTATAATCAAATTATTTTTCCAATACAATTAAATTCTTCTCTTGAATGATACCAAAATATTCCTCCTGCAGAACATTCCTATGCTGAATTACCTTTACTTTATAATTTCTAATATGGCAGATTAGTGCAATGAATTTAAGCTTCATATATAAAGATTATTCTTTTATTAGAAAAATGGCAACATGATCAAATTTAAATTTCCAAGATAGTGCTTCTCCTTTAATAGAACAATTAACCTTTTTTCATGATCACGCTTTATTAATTTTAATTATAATTACTGTATTAATTAGATACTTAATATATATATTATTTTTTAATTATTTTACAAATCGATACCTTCTTTCAGGACAAATAATTGAAATTATTTGAACAATCATGCCTGCAATTATTTTATTATTTATTGCTTTCCCTTCTTTACGTCTTTTATACTTATTAGATGAAATTAATAATCCTTCTCTTACTCTAAAAACTATTGGACATCAATGATACTGAAGCTATGAATATTCTGACTTCACAAATTTAGAATTTGATTCATATATAATTCCTATTAATGAAATATCCCCAAATAACTTTCGTTTATTAGATGTTGATAACCGAATTATCCTTCCAATTAAATCACAAATTCGTATTATTATTTCTGCTACAGATGTTCTTCACTCTTGAACTATTCCTGCATTAGGGGTTAAAGTAGATGCATCTCCTGGACGATTAAATCAAACTAATTTTTATATATATCGACCTGGGTTATATTATGGTCAATGCTCAGAAATTTGTGGTGCAAATCATAGTTTTATACCTATTGTTATTGAATCAACAACAGCCAAAACTTTTATTCAATGAATTAAAAATAATATTTAATCATTAGATAACTTAAAGCAAGTAGTGGTCTCTTAAATCATAATATAGTAAATTAGCAATTACTTCTAATGAAAAAATTAGTTAAATTTTATAACATTAGCTTGTCAAACTAAAATTATCTAAAGATATTTTTTAATTCCACAAATAGCCCCTCTTATATGATTAAGCCTTTTTTTATTTTTTCTTGTTATTTACTTATTTTTTAATATTATAAATTATTTTTCTTTTATATCTTCATCTCCCTCATCAAAAAATTTATTAAATTTAAATAAATCATCATTAAATTGAAAATGATAAATAATTTATTTTCTGTTTTTGACCCATCAACTACTATTATAAACTTTTCTTTAAACTGAATTAGAACTATTCTAGGAATTATATTTATTCCTATTAGCTTTTGATTTATCCCTTCTCGATTTCATATTTTATGAAATAAAATAACATTAACATTAAATAATGAATTTAATACTCTTTTAGGTAGTAATAAACATCAAGGAAGCACATTTTTATTTATTTCTTTATTATCTATCATTATATTTAATAATTTTTTAGGATTATTTCCATATATTTTTACATCTACTAGTCATTTAACATTAACTTTATCACTAGCACTACCTTTATGACTTAGCTTTATACTTTTCGGTTGAATCAATCATATACAACATATATTTGCACATCTTGTTCCTCAAGGAACTCCTTCTGTATTAATACCTTTTATAGTAGTAATTGAAACAATTAGTAATATTATTCGACCTGGAACATTAGCAGTACGATTAATAGCAAATATAATTGCAGGTCATTTATTAATAACTTTATTAGGAAATACAGGTCCTTCTCTATCTTATTACCTTATCTCTCTTTTATTAATTACTCAAATTGCTTTATTAGTTTTAGAATCAGCTGTTGCTTTAATTCAATCTTATGTTTTTGCAGTATTAAGAACTTTATACTCTAGAGAAGTAATTTAATTAATGTCAACACATTCAAATCATTCTTATCACTTAGTAGATTTTAGCCCTTGACCATTAACAGGAGCCTTAGGTGCTATAACACTAGTATCAGGGTTGGTTATATGATTCCATCAATATAATATAATATTATTAACAGTAGGAATAATTATTACTTTACTAACAATATATCAATGATGACGAGATATTTCACGAGAAGGCACATTTCAAGGACTACATTCTATTCCTGTTACCTTAGGTCTTCGTTGAGGAATAATTTTATTTATTGTTTCTGAAGTATTTTTTTTTGTATCTTTTTTTTGAGCTTTTTTTCATAGCAGTTTATCCCCCACAATTGAATTAGGGGCTGAATGACCTCCAACAGGGGTATATCCTTTTAATCCTTTCCAAATTCCACTATTAAATACTGCAGTATTATTAACCTCAGGAGTAACTGTAACCTGAGCCCATCATAGCCTAATAGAAAAAAACCATTCTCAAACATCTCAAGGCTTATTTTTTACTATTGTTCTTGGAATTTATTTTACAATTTTACAAGCATATGAATACATTGAAGCATCTTTTACAATTTCTGACAATATTTATGGTTCAACTTTTTTTATAGCAACAGGATTTCATGGACTTCATGTATTAATTGGAACAACTTTTCTATTAATTTGCTTAATTCGTCATTTACAAAATCACTATTCAAGTAATCACCACTTTGGTTTTGAAGCTGCTGCTTGATATTGACATTTTGTTGATATTGTTTGATTATTTTTATACATCTCAATTTATTGATGAGGTAATTAATTTATATAGTATATAAATAGTATATTTGACTTCCAATCAATTGGTCTAAATAATTTAGTATAAATAATCTTATCTTTATTAAATATTACAACTATCATTTTTTTAATCAGTAGTATTGTTATACTTCTTGCTTCTTTTTTATCTAAAAAAACAATTATTGATCGAGAAAAATCATCTCCTTTTGAATGTGGGTTTGATCCAAAAACAACCTCTCGAATTCCTTTTTCTTTACAATTTTATTTAATTGGAATTATTTTTCTAATTTTCGATATTGAAATTGCTTTATTATTGCCTATAATTTTATCTTTTCAAATTTCAAATATTTTTCCTTGATTAATAACTAGACTGCTATTTTTATTAATTTTAATTATTGGACTATTCCACGAATGATATCAAGGAGCTTTAAATTGATCAATTTAATTTTAATTAAAGGGGATATAGTTAATTATAACATTTAAGTTGCATTTAAAAGGTATTGGGTCAATTATCCTTACAATATATAAAGCAAGTTGCAGTTAGTTTCGACCTAAAAGATTGATTTATTAAAATCTATATATATATATATATATATATATATATTAACTGAAACCAAAATAGAGGTATATTACTGTTAATGATATCATTGAATAAATTTCCAGTTAAAAAGAAATAATGTTTAAGAAAAAGCTGCTAACTTTTTTCTTTAATGGTTAAATTCCATTTATTTCTTTATAAATATACATATTTATATAGTTTAACTTTAAAACCTTATATTTTCATTATAAAAATAAACATTTGTTTTATAAATTACTAAATTTAATTATTTTAATATTTAAAGATTAAAAAATCACCCTAATAACTTCAATATTATACTCTTATTATTAAGCTATTTAAATTAACTTATAATTAATAAAATTAAAAAAAATATTAAAAATCAAACAAATATTAATAATAAATAAATTTTTAAGTAATTATTTTGTATTTGTTCAATAATAGAAGAACCTATAATAGCATTTTTATAAAAATTTTGCCCTCCAAAATATTCTCTTCAACCTTGATCCAAATTTTTAATTAAATAATAACCCAATTTTAAAGGATAAAAAATTATTCCTATAGTTGATAATATTGGTATAAATCATATAGAACCTAAAAATCAACTTATTTTAAAATAAATTAAAGCTTTATTTAAAAAATATAATTTAACAAATGAAATTAAATACCCTAATAAACCCCCTAAAATACAAACCTCTAATGTTAAAAATTTTAATTTTAAAGGTAAACAAATTATTTCCGGTCTAGGAAAAATTAATCATATTAAAAGACTTCCTCCAATTACAGCTATAATCAATAAACTAACTATTCTCTTTAATATAACTCATCTATTATCATTTATAGGATGATAAGAAAAAACATTATTTATACCTGTTAAAGAATAATAAATCAAGCGAAAAGAGTATATAACGGTTAAAGCAGTTGAAATAATAAATAATAAAAAAACTAATATATTAAAATTATTAAAATAAATAGTTTCTAAAATTAAATCCTTTGAATAAAACCCCGCTAAAAAAGGTATCCCGCATAAAGCTAAATTTGCTACTCTTATACATATAACTGTCATAGGTATTAAATTTCTTAAACAACCTATAAAACGAATATCTTGATTATTAATTATATTATGAATAATAGCTCCAGCACATATAAATAACAAAGCCTTAAATAAAGCATGAGTTAATAAATGAAAAAAAGCTAATTTTATAAACCCAAAAGATAAAATTCTTATTATTAATCCTAATTGTCTTAAAGTAGATAGCGCAATAATTTTCTTTAGATCAAATTCATAATTAGCTCCTAGTCCCGATATAAATATTGTCAAACCAGAAATTAATAATAAACATTTTATAATAGGTAAGGATAATAATAAATTACTAAAACGAATTAATAAATATACACCAGCTGTTACTAAAGTAGATGAATGTACCAAGGCAGAAACTGGAGTAGGGGCAGCTATTGCTGCCGGCAACCAAGATGAAAAAGGAATTTGAGCTCTTTTTGTTATTGCTGCTAATATAATTAAACCACCAATAATTAATATTTCTAAATCATTATTTATTATGTTCAAATAATAAATATAATTTCAACTTCCGTAATTTAATATTCAAGCAATAGCTAATAAAAAAGCTACATCTCCTAATCGATTTGATAATGCTGTTAATATTCCTGCATTATAAGATTTTACATTTTGGAAATAAATTACTAAACAATATGAAACTAACCCTAGTCCATCTCATCCTAATAAAATAGAAATTAAATTAGGACTAATAATTAATAATATTATAGAACAAACAAACATTAAAACTAAAATAATAAAACGATTAATATTATTATCTTCTGCCATATAATCTTTTCTGTAATAAATGACTAAACTTGAAATTAATAAAACAAAAGACATAAATATTAATCTTATTCAATCTAAAATTAAAGTTATTACAATATTTAATCTTCCTAAAGTAATTACTTCCCATTCAATAAAATATGAATAATCAAAATTTAATAATAAAAGGGATAAATAAAATAATAATACTCTTGTAAAAAATAAAAATATGAATCTAATATAACAAATAGAAATAAATTTTATAATTTAAAATATATTATATATTTCTGACACCACAAATCAACGTTTTATTTAAACTATTTAAATATAAATTTATATTAAAAAAAAATAGTCAACCTTAAACATTAATAAATTTAAAGGTAATCAATGTAAAAATAATAATAAATACTCACGTATTACTCCAGAAATCAATCCATAATATAAAATAAATTTTCCATGTTGACTATAAGCATATAAATATAAAGTATATGCAGCCCCTAAAAAAGAAATAAAAAATAATATTAACATTCTTAATCAAGATCAACCCACAATTCTATTTAATAATCTTACTTCACTTAATAAATTTAAAGAAGGAGGAGCAGCTATATTTATTGCACTTAATAAAAATCACCATAAAGTTAATCTTGGTATTAAAGTTATTAAACCTCGATTAATTAACAAACTTCGACTTCTAGAACGCTCATAAACAATATTGGCTAAACAAAATAATCCTGAAGAACATAAACCATGAGCAATCATTAAACCATAAGCCCCAGAATACCCCCAATATGTTAAAGTTATTAAACCTCTAATAACAATTCCTATATGCACAACTGAAGAATAAGCAATTAATAATTTTATATCAGTCTGACATAAACATAATAGTCTTACTAATCTTCCACCAATTAATCTAACTCTTACTCAAATATAATTAAATTGAACACTAAAAAATTGAATAACCATTAACATACGAATTAATCCGTATCCCCCTAATTTTAATAAAACTCCAGCTAAAATCATTGACCCCGCAATAGGTGCTTCAACATGTGCTTTTGGTAGTCATAAATGCACAATAAATATAGGTATCTTTACTAAAAAAGCTAAAATTAAACTAATATAAATATAAAAATTAAACTCTTCATTTATATTATAAAAATAATAATCTAAAGATCCTAAAACTATATATAAATAAAAAATACCCAATAATAAAGGTAATGAAGCTAATAATGTATAAAATAATAAGTAAATACCTGCTTGTAATCGCTCTGGTTGATATCCTCAACCTAAAATTAAAAATAAAGTAGGAATTAATCTTCTTTCAAAAAATAAATAAAATATAAAAATATTAGTTGTAAAAAATGTTAAAATTAACAAAGATAATAATAATAATAATAATAATATAAATAATTTTACTTGCTTATTTAAAATATACACTTTTTCTCTTGCTATTATTATCAGCCCTAAAATTCAAATTCTTAATAATACTAATCCATATGATAAATAATCTATTCCAAAAATATATCCTAATTTTATTCAATTAAATCCCTTTATAAAATCAAATATAAATAAAAATATTCCTAAAAATAATAAATTATGAACCATTCAATATATTTTTTTATTAAAACATAATAATATTAAAAATAATATAAATAATAATAATTTTAACATTACAAAATATTAATTGATTGAAAATAATCATTTCCATGAGACCGAACTAATAAAATTAATAAAGATAATCCTAAAACTCCTTCACAGACACAAAAAGTCAAAAAAATTAATCTGAAATATCCTTCATAATAAAAAAATCTTAAATATATTAATAAAAAAATAAATAAACTTAATACAATAAATTCTAATCTTAATAATATGGATAATAAATGTTTTTGATTAGAAATAAAAACCAATATTCCACAAATAAATAAAAATCAAGGTAATAATCAATAATAAATATTCATTAGTTTTAATAGTTTAAAAAAAACACTGGTCTTGTAAACCAATATTAAAGATATTTTTAAAACTTCAGAAAAAGAAAAAATTCTATCATTAATCTCCAAAATTAATATTTTATATAAACTATTTTCTGATATACTAAATTTAATCTTTTCTTCTATTAGTATTTTAACTTCAATTATTTTTATACTTATAAGACACCCTTTAGCCATAGGATTAATATTACTTATTCAATCAACCTTAGTAGCATTAATTATTGGATTAATAATAAAAACCTTTTGATTTTCTTATATTTTATTTTTAACTTTTTTAGGAGGAATATTAATCTTATTTATTTATGTTACATCTTTAGCATCTAATGAAATATTTTCTTTTTCCTCTCAAACTTTATTAATTACTATTTCTATTTTATTTTTAATTATTATTAATTTATTATTTATTGATAAATCAATTTTTCTCCATTATATTAATAATACAGAAATAATTAATTTTTTTAATTTAAAATTTTTATTTAAAGAAAATTTTTTAAATTTAAATAAATTATATAACTTTTCTACTAATTTAATTATATTAATAATAGTAATATACCTTTTATTAACCTTAATTATTATTGTAAAAATTACCAATTTCAATAAAGGCCCATTACGATCTTCTTCTCATTAATTACACGCTAATGAATAAACCATTACGAAGACACCACCCACTATTCAAAATTATAAATAATGCTCTAGTTGATTTACCAGCTCCAATTAATATTTCTGCTTGATGAAATTTTGGATCATTACTTGGCTTATGTTTAATTATTCAAATTATTACAGGCCTTTTCCTAGCAATACATTATACAGCTAATATTGAAAGAGCTTTTAATAGAGTAACACATATTTGTCGAGATGTCAATTATGGATGATTATTACGAACTATCCACGCTAACGGAGCCTCTTTTTTTTTTATTTGTATTTATGCTCACATTGGTCGAGGAATTTACTATAATTCATACTTATATATTCCTACTTGATCTATTGGAACATTAATTTTATTTGTCGTTATAGGAACAGCCTTTATAGGATATGTTTTACCATGAGGACAAATATCTTTTTGAGGAGCAACAGTTATTACAAATTTATTATCTGCTATTCCATATTTAGGAAATATAATAGTTCAATGAATTTGAGGAGGATTTGCTGTTGATAATGCTACCTTAACTCGATTTTTTACTTTCCATTTTCTATTCCCCTTTATTATTGCTGCAATAACTATAATTCATCTTCTATTTTTACATCAAACAGGGTCTAATAATCCCCTAGGTCTTAATAGAAATTCAGACAAAATTCCATTCCATCCTTATTTTTCCTTTAAGGATTTAATTGGATTTATTATTATAATAATAATCTTATTTATTTTATCTATTATAGCCCCTTATTATTTAGGTGACCCAGATAATTTTATTCCTGCTAACCCTTTAGTAACCCCCCCTCATATCCAGCCAGAATGATATTTTTTATTTGCTTATGCTATTCTACGTTCAATTCCCAATAAATTAGGAGGAGTTATTGCCTTAGTTATATCTATTGCTATTTTATTTATTCTTCCTATTTTACATATAAATAAATTTCAAGGATTACAATTTTATCCAATAAATCAAATTCTATTTTGATATATAGTTACAATTATCATTCTATTAACTTGAATTGGAGCTCGCCCAGTTGAAGATCCTTACGTTTTAACAGGTCAAATTTTAACAGTTCTTTATTTTTCTTATTATATCCTAAATCCTTTAATATCTAAAATCTGAGATAAATTATTAAACTATTAGTTAATAAGCTTAAATAAGCAATTGTTTTGAAAACATTAGATAGAAACTAAAATTTTCTATTAACTTTACTAAAATTAATTATTATAATAAAAAAATTTTTAATCCAATAAAAAAAATAATAAAACATAATGAAGCTGGTAAATAACTTTTTCATACTAAATATATTAATTTATCATAACGATAACGAGGCAAAGTCCCTCGAACTCAAATAAAGCCATAAGCTAAAAAAGTTAATTTAAAATAAAAAAATAAAGAAATAATATTAGCCCCTAAAAATATTAACACAAATAATATACTTATAAATAAAATTCTAGCATATTCTGCTAAAAAAATTAATGCAAATCCCCCACTTCTATATTCTACATTAAACCCAGATACTAACTCTGACTCCCCTTCTGCAAAATCAAAAGGAGTTCGATTAGTTTCAGCTAACAATCTAGTAAATAATATTAATCTTAAAGGTAAACTTAAAATTATAAATCAAATATTTTGTTGAAAATTCATAAACCCAAAAAAATTAAAACTATTAATTAAAAAAATAAAGGATAAAATTAATAAAATCAAACTCACTTCATAAGAAATAGTTTGAGCAACAGCTCGTAATCCCCCTAATAATGCATAATTCGAATTTGAAGATCATCCAGCTAATATAACTGTATAAACCCCTAAACTAACACAACTAAAAAAAAAAATAATTCCTAAATTAAAAGAATATAATTTAATTCAAAAAGGAATACACATTCATACTAATAAAGCCAAAAATAATGAAAAAATTGGAGATATATAATATATTAAATAATTAGAAACTATTGGATAAGTTTGTTCTTTAGTAAATAACTTAATAGCATCACTAAATGGCTGTAAAATTCCAATATATCCTAATTTATTAGGCCCTTTTCGAATCTGAATATATCCTAATAATTTTCGTTCTAATAATGTTAAAAAAGCTACTCCCACTATTACACAAATTACTAATAAAATTCTTCCTAATATAGGAATAATTAAATCAAATAAATAAATTACTATTTATAATATAATATTATATAAATAAATTCTAAATTTATTGCATTAATCTGCCAAAATAGTTAACTATTCTATTACTATTATTCATATTATTATAATAAAATTTATTATATATTTAATCCTTTCGTACTAAAATATATTAAACTATTAAAGATAGAAACTGACCTGGCTCACGCCGGTCTAAACTCAAATCATGTAAAATATTAAAAATCGAACAGATTTTATACTTTAAACACCTACACCTAAAATATATTTTAATTCAACATCGAGGTCGCAATCTATTTTATCGATATGAACTCTCAAAAATAATTACGCTGTTATCCCTAAGGTAACTTAATTTTTTAATCAATATTAATGGATCTATAATATCAACTATAATTGATTTATATAAATAAAAATTTTATAAATTTTATTATTACCCCAATAAAATATAAAATTAATTTAAAATAAAATTTAACTTATTTTCATAAAATTATTTTTATATAAAGATCTATAGGGTCTTCTCGTCTTTTAATATTATTTTAACTTTTTAATTAAAATATAAAATTTTATTAAAATAATTATAAGACAGCTAATATTTCGTCCAATCATTCATTCTAGCTTTCAATTAAAAAACTAATGATTATGCTACCTTTGCACAGTTAATATACTGCGGCCCTTTAAATTTCAGTGGGCAGATTAAACCTTAAATTAAATTCTAAAAGACATGTTTTTAGTAAACAGGCGAACATTAAATTTGCCGAGTTCCTTATAATTATATACCTAAAAAAATAAATATATAATATTAAATTAAAATATACTAATATTATCATTATTAATTTAATTCTCTTATTAAATTAAATATTTTAATATTTTATTAAAAATAAATAAATATTAATTAAATTTATATTAAATTATAACATACTATTAAATAACTTCTATTTCTAAGAATATATAAATTTAAAATTAAAAATTTTTATAATAAAATTTATTAAAGCTTATCCCTTAATATTTTTTCTATAAATTATTATTAAATTATAAATTTAATTTAATAAAACTTATAAATTAAATTAAATTTATTTCTTAAAAAACTAGATATAATAAAAATCGAATAACTTTTAAATTCTAATTTAATATTAAAAATAATTTTAATACAATAAAAATATTATTAAATTAAATCTTTTTATTTCGAAAATAATAAAATAACTATTATTTATTTAATAATCCCTGATACAAAAGGTACATTAAATTAAAATTTCTTTTTAAATAATTAATTTTCAATTATTTCATTTTTCTTTTTCAATACTTTACTCTATCATTATTATACTATTATTTCTTTATACAATACTAAAAATTAAATTATTTTTTTTAATTAAAAATTAATAAAATTTTATTAATCAATTTAAATTGAATTGCACAATTTTTATTTCAATGTAAAAGAAAATTCTAACTAATAGAATTTAAATTGTCTATCTAGAATCACTTTCCAGTAATTCTACTTTGTTACGACTTATCTTACTTTAATTAATAAGAGCGACGGGCAATATGTGCATATTTTAGAGCTAAAATCAATTTAATATAATATATAAATTTACTATCAAATCTACTTTCAACATATTTTTTCAAATACCTATTCATTTAATTATATATTATTATAATTCATTTCTACTTAAATATAAACTGCACCTTGATTTAACATAAAATTTTAACTAAAATTAAAGAAAATTATTTTTTCTTATAAAATATTCTAATGATAACGATATACAAATTAAATAAAATAAGTAAGATTTAACGCGGATTATCGATTATAGAACAAATTCCTCTGAATAGACTAAAATACCGCCAAATTATTTTAGTTTCATAAATATATTTAATATTAATCTAGAATTTAAATATTATATTTTAATAATAGGGTATCTAATCCTAGTTTATTTAAAAATTTACAAAATCAATTATTTTATTTATTAAATTTATAAAATATTAAAATTTCACCTAATAATATAAATTAAAATTTAATTAATTATTATTATTTAAATTTTTCTAATTTAATTTATTTATATACTTTGTATAACCGCGATTGCTGGCACAAAATAAATCTATATTAAATTAAATTACTAATTCATAATTTCTTAAATTAATAATATTAATTACTGCGAATAAATTTATTAATTATTTTTTAAATACTAATTATTCCCACAAAAATTTACATATAAATTATTCAATTAATAAATTTTATTACTATAATAAAATATTTTTATTATTTAATTAAAAATTTTTAACTAATTATAAATTAATTTAATTAATATTTTATATTTAAATATCTTTTATTAATCATTAAATAAATTAACAATCAAATAACTCTATATTATTCCTACCTCCCATTTTTAAATTTATTCCCCTTAATAAAATATTTTTATTATTTAATTAAAAATTTTTAACTAATTATAAATTAATTTAATTAATATTTTATATTTAAATATCTTTTATTAATCATTAAATAAATTAACAATCAAATAACTCTATATTATTCCTACCTCCCATTTTTAAATTTATTCCCCTTAATAAAATATTTTTATTATTTAATTAAAAATTTTTAACTAATTATAAATTAATTTAATTAATATTTTATATTTAAATATCTTTTATTAATCATTAAATAAATTAACAATCAAATAACTCTATATTATTCCTACCTCCCATTTTTAAATTTATTCCCCTTAATAAAATATTTTTATTATTTAATTAAAAATTTTTAACTAATTATAAATTAATTTAATTAATATTTTATATTTAAATATCTTTTATTAATCATTAAATAAATTAACAATCAAATAACTCTATATTATTCCTACCTCCCATTTTTAAATTTATTCCCCTTAATAAAATATTTTTATTATTTAATTAAAAATTTTTAACTAAYTATAAATTAATTTAATTAATATTTTATATTTAAATATCTTTTATTAATCATTAAATAAATTAACAATCAAATAACTCTATATTATTCCTACCTCCCATTTTTAAATTTATTCCCCTTAATAAAATATTTTTATTATTTAATTAAAAATTTTTAACTAAYTATAAATTAATTTAATTAATATTTTATATTTAAATATCTTTTATTAATCATTAAATAAATTAACAATCAAATAACTCTATATTATTCCTACCTCCCATTTTTAAATTTATTCCCCTTAATAAAATATTTTTATTATTTAATTAAAAATTTTTAACTAAYTATAAATTAATTTAATTAATATTTTATATTTAAATATCTTTTATTAATCATTAAATAAATTAACAATCAAATAACTCTATATTATTCCTACCTCCCATTTTTAAATTTATTCCCCTTAATAAAATATTTTTATTATTTAATTAAAAATTTTTAACTAATTATAAATTAATTTAATTAATATTTTATATTTAAATAATTATAATATAATATTTATATATATATATATATATTATATTATATAAGAATTTATTTTTTATATAAATATTTTATTATTATTTCTTTTTTTTTAATTTAATTTTTATAAATAATAAATATGTAATTATAAATATAATATATATATATATATAATAATTATATTTAATTAATAAATAATATAATATTATATAAATTATTTATATTATAAAATAAAGACCGTTATTTTAAATTATTCATATAAATATATAAAAAA